TCTAGAATATATGAATTGTACTAATGATTCAAAAGCTATTTTCATCTTAAAAAAAATACACAATAAACGAAATGAATTAAAATTTTTCGAGAAAAAAATTGCCTTTTTCTAGTTTTTCTAGAATGACTAATATCTGTTTTACATCTTCTAGGCGCAAATCCTCTATTTTCATAAGATCTTCTTGCCTGTTATTCAAAAGGTCTACTAATGTATATATATTTGACCTTTTGAGTAAATTATAGATCCTGGGGGGCAATTCTAATTGGTCAATAAAAATCGATTTCAATGCTATTTCTTTTTTCTTTTTTATGAGTTTAGACAATTTCTCTTGAAAGGTAAAAGGGGATAAAGGAACCATGGGTTGATTGCTCTCTAAATGTGAGTTTTCTTCTTCCATATGTAAAAAGGGGATAAATAACTCAATCAAATTCCGCGAGGCTTCATGAAGTGCTTCTTTCGGAGTTAAACTTCCATTTGTCCATATTTCTAGAAAAAGTATCTCTTGTTTTTGATTTCCATTTCCATAGGAATGAATACTATGATTTGCATTTCGAACAGGCATGAATATAGCATCTATAGGATAACTTCCATCTTGAGAGTTGTGTGGCGTTTTGATAAGATATCCACGATTTCTTTCGATTTGTAATCCAATACACAAATTGATCGATTCCGTCAGACTAGCTATATGTTGTGTATTATCAATGATTTCTACATAAGGCGGTAAGGCAATATCTTTAGCCGTTACATATCCAGGACCCCTAACACAAATAGACGCGTCACAAGTTCCATATAAATTACTTCTTAAGACAATTTCTTTCAAATTCATTAATATTTCATGTACTGATTCCTGAATACCCGCTATGGTAGAATATTCATGTGACACTTTATCAGATTTTACGCGTGTGATACAAGTTCCTTCGATTTCTCCAAGCAAAGTTCTTCGCATCGCAATTCCTATTGTGTCGGCTTGACCTTTCATAAGTGGAGACAGAACAAAGCGCCCATAATAAAGACGTTTCCTGTCTATTCTTGATTCAACACACTTCCACTGGCGTGTCCGAGTAGATACTGCTATTTTCTCTCGAACCATAGTAATATTATTTGATATTGAATCATTTATTTCTCTTGTTTCTCTTGACAGTCCTTTAATGTGCATTTCTATATTCGCCTTTTTTTGGGGGGTCTACATCCATTATGTGGCATAGGGGTTACATCTCGTATAAAAGTTAATAATATACCACTTCTGCGAATAGCTCGGAGTGCTGCGTCTCTTCCGAGACCGGGACCCTTTATCATGACTTCTGCTCGTTGCATACCTTGATCTACGACTGTACGAATAGCATTTCCCGCCGCGGTTTGAGCAGCAAAAGGTGTCCCTCTTTTCGTCCCCTTGAATCCACAAGTACCGGCAGAGGACCAAGAAACCACCCGCCCCCGTACATCTGTAATAGTGATAATGGTATTATTGAAACTGGCTTGAACATGAATAACTCCTTTTGGTATTCTACGTGTACTCTTACGTGACCCCATACGTCCATTTCTACGTGAACCGATTCGTGGTATAGCTTTTGCCATATTTTATCATTTCATAAATATCAGTCAGAGATCTATGGATATATCCATTTCATGTTACAAAAGATTCCTTAGTTGTCATCAGTTTCTTTAGCGAGTCTGATTATCCCTGTCTTTGTTTATGTTTCGGATTGGAACAAATTACTATAAGTCGTCCCCTCCTACGGATTAATCGACACTTTTCACAAATTTTACGGACAGAAGCTCTTATTTTCATACTTGTCATTCCTTATCTTAAATTTGAATCAACCTCGGAATCTACTTCTTTGAAGACAAAAAGTTTCTTGATCATTTTTCATCTCGATTCCCCTTCCCACGAAAGGGGCGTTCAAACCATTTAATCCTTCGAATCTTTGTTGTGGAGTCAAAAATTATACGCCCTCGGTAACGACTTACTTCAACTTTGACTCTATCTCCTGGTAGTATTCGTATAAAACTACGCCGGATCTTTCCTGAAACATAACCTAGAATCAGATCGTCAATATCTAAACGAATTCGAAACATGCCATTGGGAAGCGATTCGGTAATTAAACCTTCCTGAATCCATTTTTATTCTTTCATTCCAGATAAAGCCTCTTGAAGTATCAACTAAAGGAGGAATAACAGTATTAGACAACCCAGCTCTTTGGGTTTTTTAAAAATTTCAAAGAATCAATTTCGAATACAATTTGTTTATGAGAAAGATTACCATATAGAACACAAAATCTCTCCGCCGATTCCTTCTAGTCTAGCCTCTCGGTCGGTCATTATACCTCGAGAAGTGGACAGAATTACAATCCCCATCCCGCCTAAAATTCGAGGAATTCGTTGATAGTTAGAATAGATTCGTAGACCCGGTCGACTGATTCGGTTTAAATAGAAAAGGTTTCTATAGGGCTTTTTTCTAGCCCTTCGGTGTCTCAGCGTTAAAACCAAAAAATTTTTATGGTTTTCGCGTTGTTTTCTTATGTTTTCGATAAAACCTTCTCGTAAAAGTATTTTTACAACATTTTCGGTACTGTTAGTCGATGTTATTCGAACCACTCTTTTTTGATCCCTATAAGCATTTCGTATAGAGGTTAATATCTCAGCAATAGTGTCTCTACCCATTATGCCTAAAATTGTTGGTAACTCATTATTTGATATAATCAACATGTTTTTTTGTTTATGAATAACTCAAGGTATATGCGTGAGATACAATCTATCTCTTAATCTATATCTATTTTTTTCAAATAACCTACTATAAACATAGTTTTATAATACCTCGGGAGCTAAGGAAACTATTTTAGTAAAATTTTGTTTTCTTAATTCACGGGCGATCGCACCAAAAATTCGAGTTCCTTTTGGATTTCCTTCTTGATCAATAACAACTGCAGCATTGTCATCATATCGTATTATCATACCGTTGTCTCGTTTGAGTTCTTTACAAGTACGTACAATTACAGCTCTGACAACTTCTGATCTTTCTAGGGGCATATTTGGTACTGCGTCTTTGATTACAGCAACAATAATGTCACCAATATGAGCATATTGACGATTGCTAGCGCCTATGATTCGAATACACATCAATTCTCGGGCCCCGCTGTTATCGGCTACATTTAAATGGGTTTGAGGTTGAATCATACGATTTAAAAATTTTTTCTTTCAATGCAAAGGACAAAGAAAAAAAGGAAATATTGTTTATCTCAAAAAAAGAAATTTGCAATTTTTTCATAATGAAGAACCTTTTTTGTTGATTGTTCTTTTTATACTTTATCCCGAAATAATGAATTGAGTTCGTATAGGCATTTTTGATGCTGCTATTGAAATTGCCCGTCTAGCTATATTTTCTGTTACTCCATTCATTTCATAAAGTATTCGACCTGGTTTAACAACAGCTACCCAATATTCGGGGGATCCTTTACCCGAACCCATACGTGTTTCTGCAGGTCTTACTGTAACTGGTTTGTCTGGAAATATTCGTACCCATATTTTTCCACCACGACGTACATTTCGTGTCATTGCTCGTCGACCTGCTTCTATTTGTCTGGATGTGATCCAAGCAGGTTCAAGCGCCTGAAGAGCATATTTACCGAAACAAATACGATTCCCCCGATAAGAAATTCCCTTCGTTCTTCCTCTATGTTGTTTACGGAATCTGGTTCTTTTGGGGTTATAGTTGATAGTTGTTTCTGAATTCCATCCCTACTACAGAACCAGACGTGAGAATTTCTTCTCATCTGGCTCCTCGCGACTAAAAGGATTCAAAAAAAATCAAGTTTTCGCGGGCGAATATTTACTCTTCTGTTTCAGTTTTAGACTTTTTGTGTGCCTTTGAAGAATAGATCAATTCATCTCGGCTTCCTTCCGCCATCCCGACCAGCGAATCAGTAAGATTTCCTTTTCCATAGAATCTTTTGCATTCACAGCTTCCATCGTTCCCATCGCTTCTTACTTAATGCTTAGGTCTTAGTTTTACAATGGAGCTCGTCATGAAAGTTGTTCTTGAGTCAATTTTCTCAGTCTTTTTTGGCTCAAAGCTCTTGATTTTTGTGTTTTACTCTAGGAAGAATAAAAGTCATTTACTTAGGATGAATCTTGATTCATGCTATATTACACTGCCCCGTTTTAATTTATAAGATGATTTATTGACCTTACATATTGGAATTCTATATCATTTTTTTCTCTCGTTCTCTCATCCTTCCGTTTATCTACATTTTTCTTCTATCTTTTGTTTTTACAAAGATTTTTTTCAGAAACAAAAAAGATTTCAGTCGCTACAAAGGTATGATCATTATATCAAATTTTGGCTGATTTTTTAAATTGAGATAATGCGAAGTGATGAGGTGGTTAGTATGTCTCTACTTATTCATTCATACTGGGCATTCATACTGGGGAGCTGGGATAATCGTGTTTAATCCTAACCCTAAACAACCAACGAGTCGCACACTAAGCATAGCAATTTTATCAAAAGGTCAGTCGAATTTTTATTAAGCCCTATAGAATTAAAAGAATTAATTGATGGCTTTGAAAAAAAAATAAAAAGAAAGGAGGGGTTTAATTTTTAAAAGTAAGATTTTAGTATTCCTTGTCGATAAATATCCAAATTTTTATCCCCAACACACCATAGATAGTTCGAGCACTATAGGAACAATAATCAATTTGAGCTCCAATGGTTTGGAGGGGAACCCTGCCTTCTCGTATCCATTCAACACGTGCAATCTCTTTTCCATCAATCCGACCTGCAATTTGAATTTGAATGCCTTTTGTATCCGCTTGTTCAGTTAATTCAATAGCTTTTTTCATTGCTTTTCGAAATGAAACCCTATTTTTTAATTGTTCGGCTATAAATTCTGCAAGAATAGTGGGGTTTCCATAAGGTTTTGAAATTCTTTTGATAGCAATGTTAAGTTTACGATTCATACAATTTAATTCTTTTTCTAGGGTTGTCTGTAATTCTTCGACTCCTC